ATTATCTGGATCCAAAGAATCAGTCAAGATATGATATATTGGTCATATCGTTATAGCAACTGAAATATTTTTTTGCATTAAGTAAAAGAAAAAAACCAATCTGATTATAAATATATCCAAATTAATTGTGAAGCAAAATAAAAAAGTATGTGGATAAATAGAAGGATGAGAGAAAGAGAGAAAAAGAAATAGCAATGAAATGCTATATGATTCCAATATGTAAGGTCTATGAAGCATCTCCTAAAAAGCAATGTAATAGAGCATCAATAGAGATTCATCAATAATTAGATAAATATCTGTTCATCGAAGAAAAAATCAAGAGCCTTAAGTCAATAAAGACTGAGAAGGTTGACTCAAGAACAAATTAACAAATTTTATTTTATTAGGGCTCCATTGTAGAATTCAGACCTAAGCATTAATCGAGAAGCGATGGGGACGACGGAACCCGTGAATGCAGAGGATTCTACTGAAAACGAATCCTAATGATTTATCGGGTAGGATGGCGGAACAAACCAGAGACCGCTTCATTTCTTTTTATTCTGATTCTGAGAGGTCATGAATTAACCCGACAACTGAAATAGATATTGAAAGAGTAAATATTCGCCCGCGAAAATTTTATTTTATATTTTATTAGATTGCTAAATTTTTGTCGATCCGATATGAATATGATAAAAAAAGACAAAACAAAATAAGGATTCGTTAGAACATTATAACAAAAATAAGATTAGACATTATCTATAAATAGAATCCATGTTTAATTACTTATATATATCCAATATATATCCAAACAAGATATACAAATTTCTAATAGATCAGATAAAATCTCAAAGAAAAGAATCCCAGGATTCAATCTATTATTCATTAACTACCTGTATATCTTAAGAATAAAATCTTTTTTTTAGTCATTTTTTTCGCGAGGAGCTGGATGAGAAGAAACTCTCATGTCCAGTTCTGTAGTAGAGATGGAATTGCTAAACAACCATCAACTATAACCCCAAAAGAACCAGATTTCGTAAACAACATAGAGGAAGAATGAAAGGAATATCTTATCGAGGTAATCGCATTTGTTTCGGTAGATATGCTCTTCAAGCACTTGAACCCGCTTGGATTACATCTAGACAAATAGAAGCGGGGCGCCGCGCAATGACACGAAATGTACGCCGTGGTGGAAAAATATGGGTACGTATATTTCCAGACAAACCAGTTACGGTAAGACCTACAGAAACACGTATGGGTTCGGGGAAAGGATCTCCCGAGTATTGGGTAGCTGTCGTTAAACCGGGCAGAATACTTTATGAAATGAGCGGAGTAGCCGAAAATATAGCCAGAAAAGCTATTTCAATAGCGGCGTCCAAAATGCCTATAAAAACTCAATTCATTATTTCCGGATAGGAATATAGAACCAAAGGAAAGAAGTCTTGGGAATAAAAAAAACACTTGCGGGTTTCCTTTTTTTTTGACAAACAATATTTCTTTTTTTTCTTCGTCCTTTGTTGCATTGAAAGAAGAGATTAAAAAAATGATTCAACCTCAGACCCATTTGAATGTAGCAGATAACAGCGGGGCCCGAGAATTGATGTGTATTCGAGTCATAGGAGCTAGTAATCGCCGATATGCTCATATCGGTGACGTTATTGTTGCTGTGATCAAGGAAGCAGTACCAAATACACCTCTAGAAAGATCAGAAGTGATCAGGGCTGTAATTGTACGTACTTGTAAAGAACTCAAACGCGACAACGGTATGATAATACGATATGATGACAACGCGGCAGTTGTCATTGATCAAGAAGGAAATCCAAAAGGAACTCGAATTTTTGGTGCGATCGCCCGGGAATTGAGACAGTTAAATTTCACTAAAATAGTTTCGTTAGCTCCTGAGGTATTATAAGACGAGAAGTTATAGTATTTAAATTAGAGTATTTAAATGACATAGATTAATTAGTAGATTGTGTTTCACGTATATACCTTTACTAAGTCAAAAAAAAGAACATGTTGATTATATCAAAATTCGGGAGCAACAATAATTTAAGTTTACCATGGGTAAGGACACTATTGCTGACATAATAACCTCTATACGAAATGCTGACATGAATAGAAAAGGAACGATTCGAATAGCATCTACTAACATCACTGAAAACATTGTTAAAATACTTTTACGAGAAGGTTTTATCGATAACGTAAGGAAACATCGGGAAAGCAACAAATATTTTTTGGTTTTAACCCTACGACATAGAAGGAATAGGAAAGGACCATATAGAACTATTTTAAATTTACGACGGATCAGTCGACCCGGTCTACGAATCTATTCTAACTATCAACAAATTCCTAGAATTTTAGGCGGGATGGGGATTGTAATTCTTTCTACTTCTCGGGGTATAATGACAGACCGGGAGGCTCGACTAGAAGGAATCGGCGGAGAAATTTTGTGTTATATATGGTAATCTGTCTGATATCCGAATTGTATCCGAAACTTTCCATTTGTGAAAAAAAAAAGGATGGGTTGTCTAATAGAACTCCTCCTGCCCTACAGTAGTTGATACGTCAAGGAAGTTTTACCTGGAATAAAAGAACAAAAAGAAAAATAGATTCATGGAGGTTTAATTAGTGAATCGCTTCCCAATGGTATACTCCAGATTCCTTTAGATAATGAGGATCTGATTCTAGGTTATGTTTCAGGAAGGATCCGATCGAGTTTTATACGTATACCGCCGCGGGATACAGTCAACAAAAGTGAAGTAAGTGCTTATGATTCAACCAAGGGACGTATAATTTATAGACTCCGCAACAAGGATTCGAACGCTTAGGTGGTTTTTTCAACTTCAAAATTCCTTTCAGGGGGATCCAATTCAAGGTTCAAAAATTTCAAGAAACTTATTTTCTTCCAATAAGTGGATTCGGAAAAATTTAAGGAATAACAACTATGAAAATAAGGGCTTCCGTTCGTAAAATTTGTGAAAAATGTCGACTAATCCGTAGGAGGGGACGAATTATCGTAATTTGTTCCAACCCGAGACATAAACAAAGACAAGGATAATCTTTCTATTCTAAAAGGAACTCCTTAAAGAAAAGAAACTGATCTTAAAGAAAGCGATGAACAAATAAAAATAGAAGATCTGTTTTGACATGAAATGGATATATCCATATATCTCTGACTTATCTTTATGAAATGATAAAATATGGCAAAACCTATACCAAAAGTTGGTTCACGTAGGAATGGGCGCAGTGGTGCACGTAAAAGTACACGTAGAATACCAAAAGGAGTTATTCATGTTCAAGCAAGTTTCAACAATACCATTGTTACTGTTACAGATGTACGGGGTCGGGTAATTTCTTGGTCCTCCGCCGGTACTTGTGGATTCAAGGGTACAAGAAGAGGGACTCCTTTTGCTGCTCAAACCGCAGCAGGAAATGCTATTCGAGCGGTAGTAGACCAAGGTATGCAACGAGCAGAAGTTATGATAAAGGGTCCTGGTCTCGGAAGAGATGCAGCATTACGAGCTATTCGTAGAAGTGGTATACTATTAAGTTTCGTACGGGATGTAACCCCTATGCCACATAATGGCTGTCGACCCCCTAAAAAAAGACGTGTGTAGAAATAAACACTAAAGAGATTTCAAGAGAAATAAATGATTCAATGATCTGATCAAATAAAATAATATTACTATGGTTCGAGAGAAAGTAAAAGTCTCTACTCGGACACTACAGTGGAAGTGTGTTGAATCAAGAACAGATAGTAAGCGTCTTTATTATGGACGCTTTATTCTGTCTCCACTTATGAAAGGTCAAGCCGACACAATAGGCATTGCAATGCGAAGAGCTTTGCTTGGAGAAATAGAAGGAACATGTATTACACGTGCAAAATCTGAGAAAATACCACACGAATATTCTACCATAGTAGGTATTCAAGAATCAGTACATGAAATTTTAATGAATTTGAAAGAAATTGTATTGAGAAGTAATTTGTATGGAACTCGTAACGCCTTTATTTGTGCCAAGGGTCCCGGATATGTAACTGCTCAAGACATCATCTTACCACCTTCTGTGGAAATCGTTGATAATACACAGCATATAGCTAGCCTAACTGAACCAATCGATTTGTGTATTGGATTACAAATCGAGAGAAATAGAGGATACCGTATAAAAACGCCAAATAACTTTCACGACGGAAGTTATCCTCTAGATGCTGTATTCATGCCTGTTCGAAATGCGAATCATAGTATTCATTGTTATGGGAATGATAATGAAAAACAGGAGATACTTTTTCTAGAAATATGGACAAATGGAAGTTTAACTCCTAAAGAAGCACTTCATGAAGCCTCCCGGAATTTGATTGATTTATTTATTCCTTTTCTACATGCGGAAGAAGAAAACTTACATTTAGGAAACAATCAACACAACGTTACTTTACCTTTTTTTCCTTTTCATGATAGATTAGCTAAACTAAGAAAAAAAAAAAAAGAAATAGCATTGAAATATATTTTTATTGACCAATCAGAATTGCCTCCTAGGATCTATAATTGTCTCAAAAAGTCCAATATACATACATTATTGGACCTTTTGAATAACAGTCAAGAAGACCTTATGAAAATTGAACATTTTCGCATAGAAGATGTAAAACAAATATTGGGCATTCTAGAAAAGGAGTAGAAAAGCATTTCAAAATTGATTTACCAAAATTTTAATGGATTTATTTCATTTTTTTTTGACTTTAGAAAAAAAACGAAAATGGATTTTGAACCTTCAGCACAATCCATATATTCGGACCAGAATTGAATAAATGTATCTAGGGAGAATTCACTTTGACTTTGAAGTGACTACTCCCTAGATACGCACATCATGATATTTTATTTTTGATTCAATTTAAAAAAGACCTAAAGTTAGGGATTTATCAATCGGTAATGTTGCTCCAATACCCAACCAAAGGGCCACTGCAGTACCAATCAAAAAAACGGTTGTCGCTACTGGACGACGAAATGGATTTTGGAATTTATTAACATTTT